GCTTTTTAATGTTGGACTTTTTAGCATTGGGGCGCGCACTAAAAATTTAATAGGGACTTTTAGGCCAATATTTGGAGAAATTTGCGGCAAATTAATGCGATGTGTATGTATATATATATATATAATGCGGATAGCTAGCCCATAAATCAACTTGCTAGCTTATACGTTCTCGAACCTTCCTTGGTTTCGGGGTTTGACAAGGATAACAGGATTTGCTGAGCGTAGGGGGTAGGGGGGTTTGTCGCGCAGAAACCGAGAGGGGGGGCATATATATAGGGGTAAGTTGAAGAAGGAATGAATGTGTTATGCACTTGAGTTAAAAGTATGTAATTCTTAAGTTATGTCTTTTAATAATTGACCTACCTGAATTCAAGCAAGGAATATGTTCAACCTTGATTTGTCATTTGAGCCTGCACTCTGAGATGCAAGGTGAAAGGTAACCAAAAAGGAGAACCCCTATGCATATAAAAGAATGCCCGGCATGTGGGGTTAATGAGGAGTATGTACTCACATCATTTAACCATATGCCAGACATAATTATCCGAGGGTGGAATTTTACAGTTATGTTCCTGAGATTGAAGCCAGATGCAAGTAATAGTTCATTCTGTGTTACCCTCACAATTTGTGTCCCTGACCTTATCATGCAGAATATACCTTAATATAAACCAGTTGGTGGTCTCTTACTACATTAATATGGTTGAATTAAATCCTAGTTAATTATTTCAAGGAAATATTTGAGGGCCAATTATAGGGGAATAATCTATTTCCCAGGTCTAAATAAATTATTTGTGAGTTTTAATATTTTGGTTTATGTACGTCTTGAACGTTAGTACTTGCTTTATGGTTAATATAAGTGAATGGTGATAATACATATATGTGTACTAATGCATTATGTAATATAATACATATATATGTATTAAACCATATAGGTTACTATCAGAAGATAGTTTAATTTAGAATTCTGGCTTTGGGAGCCAGGGGTGGGAGTTAAAATCTCTCTTTTCTGGGCGCTAGGGGGGAATTAACCTCCGATCTTCGGATTACAAGACCGATGCTTTTATACTAAGCTACTAGGGCAAGCTCATTTTAGTGCTTTGTTTTCTACTCATCCTGCTAGTGGGGAGAGGATGAGGAATAATGCGAAGTAAAGGACTGATGCGACTTGTCCAATAATGATGTATGGATGTTCTACGGGTATGCCCCCAATCCATGTTAGAATGATTATGTCTGCTACTAAGGTTCAGAATAGGAACTGAGTGATTGGGCGGAATGTCAGTCCTCGTTGTTTTGAAGTGTGTAAGATTGGTACTACTATTAGCACTAGGATGGAGAATAGTAATGCAAGGACCCCTCCTAGTTTGTTTGGGATGGATCGTAGAATGGCGTAAGCAAACAGGAAGTATCATTCTGGCTTGATATGTGGAGGGGTGACTAGTGGATTTGCTGGGGTGAAATTTTCTGGGTCTCCTAAGAGATTTGGGGAGAATAGTGCTAATGATGTGAGGGCTAACAATATTACTACGAATCCTAGAAGGTCTTTGTATGAGAAATATGGGTGGAAAGAAATTTTATCTGCGTCGGAGTTTAATCCGGCTGGGTTGTTTGATCCTGTCTCGTGGAGGAAAAGTAGGTGTAGGAGGGTTGCGGCGGCGACTACGAATGGTAGTAGGAAGTGGAATGCGAAGAATCGTGTTAGTGTTGCATTGTCTACTGAGAAGCCACCTCAGATTCATTGAACAAGGGTGTCTCCTATATAAGGGACTGCTGATAGTAAATTTGTAATTACTGTAGCACCTCAGAAGGATATCTGCCCTCATGGAAGGACGTAGCCAACGAAGGCTGTTATTATAACTAGCAGGAGGAGGACTACTCCAATATTTCAGGTTTCTTTGTATAGGTAGGACCCGTAGTATAGGCCGCGAGCGATGTGTATATAAATGCAGATGAAAAAGAATGATGCTCCGTTAGCGTGAATATTACGGATGAGTCAACCATAGTTTACGTCTCGGCAGATGTGGACTACCGACGAAAATGCAGTTGAAATGTCGGAGGTATAGTGTATGGCTAGGAATAGCCCGGTTAGAATTTGGGTGATTAAACATAGTCCTAGAAGGGACCCAAAATTTCATCATACGGAAATATTGGATGGTGTGGGAAGGTCAACTAGTGCGTCGTTGGCGATTTTTATCAGTGGGTGGGTTTTTCGTAGGCTTGCCATTATGGTTCTTGTAGTTGAACTACAACGGTGGTTCTTCAAGTCACTGGTCTCGGTTAAAGTCCGGGCAAGAATTATGACTTATTTTATGTTTTTATTATTGGTAGCTTTAGTTGTGGGTTTGATTGCTGTTGCTTCTAATCCTACGCCTTATTTTGCTGCTTTAGGTTTGGTAGTAGCAGCGGGGGTTGGGTGCGGGATTTTAGTTGGTTATGGAGGTTCTTTCTTGTCCTTGGTTCTTTTTTTAATTTATTTAGGGGGAATGCTTGTGGTGTTTGCTTATTCAGCGGCTTTAGCTGCTGAGCCTTTTCCAGAGGCTTGAGGAAGTCGTTCTGTGGCTGGGTATGTGTTAGTTTATCTTCTAGGTGTTGTGTTAGCGGCCGGGTTATTTTGAGGGGGGTGGTATGAGGGTTCTTGGGTGGTTGTTGATGGGTTGAAGGAGTTTTCTATGTTGCGCGGTGATGTTAGTGGTGTGGCTGTTATATATTCCTTTGGTGGGGTGATGTTGGTTATTTGTGCGTGGGTGTTGCTTTTAACCCTACTTGTGGTGTTGGAGCTTACTCGGGGGTTGAGTCGTGGCACTCTTCGAGCTGTTTAAATAAGAGTTAGAAGGATGGCCAGGGTTAGAGTTAGGAGGAAGATAGTTAGGTAGGTTTTGATTATGCCTCGTTGGATGTCGCTTGTAACTTTTGATATCATTATTTGAGTTAGTGCTAGTCCTTTTGGCCCTGTAATCTCAAGTCACGTTTGGTCAAGTTTAGTGGCGATTGATTGTCCTAGGGTTAGGTTAAGTTTAGGGGGGAGTCGATGGATTATTGCGGGGAAGTACCCTAGTATGTTTGAGAAGTGGTGTAAAGGAATTGTGGGGGTGATTTTGACTTGTTTGTTGGTTATGGCTGTAAGTTCTATGGCCACTAGAAGTCCGGTGATGGTTACCATGAGAGCTGCTAGTTTTAGGGTGGTTGGCATTGTTATAATGGGTGTTTTTGAGGGTAGGAAGTTAGATGTAATGATAAGTCCTGCAATGATGCTTCCTCAGGCAAGTCGTTTGATGGGGTTGATAACTAGTGGGTTATTTTCGTTGATGGGGGATAGTGGCAGGAATCGAGGGGATCCTATGGTAACAAAGAATACTACTCGGAAGCTATAGACTGCGGTGAATGATGTGGCAATTAGTGTGAGGGTCAGGGCTCAGGCGTTAAGGTAAGAGGTGTTTAGGGCTTCGATGATGGCATCTTTTGAAAAGAATCCGGCTAGGAACGGGGTTCCTGTTAATGCAAGGCTGCCAATTGTGAGGTAGGTTGAGGTGGCAGGTATTAGGTTATGAAGACCTCCTATTTTTCGGATATCTTGCTCGTCGTTTAAGCTGTGGATAATTGATCCGGAGCATAAGAATAGTATAGCCTTAAAGAATGCGTGTGTGCAGATGTGGAGGAATGCTAGTTGTGGTTGGTTTAGTCCAATTGTAACTATTATTAGGCCTAGTTGACTGGATGTTGAGAAAGCTACAATTTTTTTGATGTCATTTTGGGTTAGGGCGCAGGTGGCTGTGAATAAGGTAGTAAGTGCTCCTAAGCATAGACAGACTGTTAGTGCGAGATTGTTGTTTTCTATGAGGGGGTGGAGGCGGATTAGTAGGAAGATCCCTGCAACGACCATAGTGCTAGAATGGAGTAGGGCAGATACTGGCGTGGGGCCCTCCATGGCAGAAGGGAGTCAGGGATGTAGGCCAAATTGGGCCGATTTTCCTGTTGCTGCGAGGATTAGTCCGATTAGGGGAATTGTCATGTCGAAGTTTTTTGATAGGAAGAAGATTTGCTGGATTTCTCAGGAGTTAAGGTTTATTGCGAACCATGCTATGCTTAGGATTAGTCCGATGTCCCCTACTCGGTTGTAGATAACGGCTTGGAGGGCCGCTGTGTTAGCGTCTGCTCGCCCGTATCACCATCCGATTAGTAGGAATGATATAATCCCAACACCTTCTCAGCCAATAAATAGCTGGAATATGTTGTTGGCTGTAACCAGGGTGATTATGGCTACTAGGAATAGGAGCAGATATTTGAAGAATCGGTTCATGTTTGGGTCAGAGTGTATGTATCATAATGCAAATTCTAGGATAGATCAGGTGACGTAGAGGGCAATAGGGGTGAAAATAAGGGAGTAGTGGTCGAACTTAAAGCTGATGTTTGTATCAAACATGTGTGTGTTTATTCATTGTCAGTTTGTGGTGATGCTTTCTATTCCTTGGTCTAGGAAAATTATGAGTGGGAGAAGGCTGATAAAAAATGAGGTGCTGACGGCGGTTTTAACGTGTGTATTTGCTCACCCTGGTTTTTGTGGTTTGGGGCTTAGTGTTGTTAGTAGGGGGAATATAAGGATAGTGAGAACTAGAATAAGTGAGGATGATATAATTAGGGTTGTTGGATTCATAGCTTCCACTTGGATTTGCACCAAGAGTTTTTGGTTCCTAAGACCAATGGATGAACTGTTATCCTTCAGAAGCGTGAGGAAGCCGCGGATTTTAACCGCGGTGCATAAGGATTAGCAGTACTTATTGATTTCTGTCCTTCCTTGGTGAGTAAGGGGATTTTAACTCCTGTCTTTAGAATCACAATCTAATGTTTTGGTTAAACTATACTTACTAGTAGCATCAGCCTCATATAAGTTCTGGTTTTGTAACAAGGAGGATTACTGGAATTAGGTGAAGAGCTATTAATAGGTGTTCTCGGGTGTGAAATGGCGGGAGTTTGGTGATGTGGCTTGGTGTTGGACCTCGTTGAGATATTAGGAATATATATAGGGAGTAGCCTGCTGTGATTAATGTTCCTGCTCCTGTGAGTGCAATAGTTCATGGCGATCAGTTAAATAGGGTTGTAATAATTATTAGTTCTCCTATTAGGTTAGGTAGCGGGGGTAGTGCTAGGTTGGCTAGGTTGGCGATAAATCATCATACCGCTGTTAAAGGAAAGATTATTTGTAATCCTCGGGCAAGAATTATGGTTCGGCTATGGGTTCGTTCGTAGGCTGTGTTGGCTAAGCAGAATAGTATTGAAGACACTAGTCCGTGGGCGATTATTAAAATAATAGCCCCTGAGAATCCTCATGGAGTTTGGATTAGAATTCCACCTGCTACAAGTCCTATGTGGCTAACGGATGAGTAGGCAATTAGGGACTTGAGGTCTGTCTGTCGAAGACAAATTGATCCAGTCATGATGATGCCTCATAATGCTAGAATGATAAATGGGTATACTAGTTCTTTGGATAGTGGGTCTAGCATGATTATTATTCGTATTATTCCGTATCCTCCTAGTTTTAGTAGTACTGCCGCTAGTACTATGGACCCTGCGACTGGGGCTTCAACATGTGCTTTTGGTAGTCACAGGTGTACTCCGTATAGTGGTATTTTTACTAGGAATGCGATTAAGCAGCCGGCCCATCAGATTTTGTGGCCTCAGGAGTTTAGGAGTATGGGTTGAGAGTATTGGATTACTAACATGGACAGGGTCCCGGTGGATTGTTGAAGTAGGAGAAGGGCGACTAGTAGTGGGAGGGACCCTGCTAGGGTGTAGAATAGGAAATAAGTTCCTGCATTGAGGCGCTCAGTTTGGTTTCCTCATCGAGTGATAATAATAAGAGTTGGGATGAGTGTAGCCTCGAATATAATATAAAATATGATGATTTCGGTGGCACCGAATGCTATAATTAGGAAAGTTTGTAGTGAGGTGAGGAGGGTAATGTATAGACGTTGTCGGCTGATAGGTTCAGGGTTGATATGATTTTGACTGGCTAGAATTATTAATGGAAGAAGTCAACATGTTAGTACTAGGAGGGGGGTTGAGAGTGGGTCTGTGGCTAGGTACGAGTTGGACATAGTTCATCCGGTTTCTGATGTTCATTTTAATCATGTGAGGCTAATAAGGGCAATTAAGAGACTATGTGCGGTTGTGGTTGTTCATAGTCATTTGGGGGAAGTTAATCAAATTGTTGGGAATAATATAACAGTGGGGATTAGTACTTTTAGCATTGTAGAAGATTGAGGTTTTGTAAACGGTCGGTCCCGTGAGTTCGGGCTGTGGCTACTAGGAGTGCAAGGCCCGTGCTTGCTTCGCAGGCGGAGAAGGCTAGTAGTAGTATGGGGGCTGCGGAGAAGCTTGTTGATTCGAATTGTAAGGCCCATAGGGCTAGTGCAATAAATAGGGATAGTATTATACCTTCCAAGCATAGGAGTGCGGAGAGCAGGTGGGTGCGGTGGAATGCTAGTCCTATTAATCCTAAAATGAATGCTGAACTAAAGCTAAAATGTACTGGTGTCATAAGGGGGTTATGGACTTAAACCATAATTTTCTGAGCCGAAATCAGAGGTCTTATTTTGGACTAACTCCCTATTCTGCTCATTCTAGGCCGCCCTGGGTTCATTCGTAAATTAGTCCTAGGGTTAATAAGATTAGGACTGTAGTGGCTCAAAAGAATGTTCCGGTGGGGTTGTGGAGTTGGTCTCCTCATGGCAGGGGGAGAAGGAGGGCAATTTCTAGGTCAAATAGGAGGAACAGGATTGCTACTAGGAAGAATCGTAGTGAGAAGGGTAGTCGAGCGGATCCAAGTGGGTCGAATCCACACTCATAGGGGGATAGTTTTTCTGCGTCCGGACTTATTTGAGGTAGTCAGAAGGATACGACTGCTAGGATTGAGGATAGGGCTACTGTGATGGTGAGGATGGTTATGATTAGGTTCATTATCTTTCCCTGGGGTTTAACCAAGACTAAATGATTGGAAGTCACTTGTACTAACTTTGATACTAGAAAGATTATGAGCCTCATCAGTAGATGGATACGTAGAGGAATAGTCATACTACGTCAACAAAGTGTCAATATCAAGCGGCGGCTTCGAAGCCGAAATGATGTTCGGATGTAAAGTGGTATTGGACTTGGCGAAGAAGACAGACAGCCAGGAATGATGATCCGATAATGACATGTAGTCCGTGGAATCCTGTGGCCACAAAGAATGTAGAGCCGTATACTCCGTCTGCGATTGTGAAGGGTGCTTCGTAGTACTCTATGGCTTGGAGGGCAGTGAAGTAGAGTCCTAGTAGAATTGTAAGTGCAAGAGATTGGATGGCTTGTTTTCGTTCACCTTCTATGATGCTATGATGGGCTCATGTGACCGTTACCCCCGATGCTAGTAGCACAGCTGTGTTGAGGAGGGGAACTTCGAAGGGGTCTAATGTAATAATTCCTGTTGGGGGTCAGCATCCTCCCAGCTCTGGTGTTGGTGCTAGACTTGAGTGGTAGAAGGCTCAGAAGAATCCCAGGAAAAAGAATACCTCTGAAGTAATAAATAGGATTATTCCATAACGTAGTCCTTTTTGTACTGGCGGTGTGTGGTGGCCTTGGAATGTTCCTTCTCGAATAATGTCACGTCATCATTGGAATATTGTAAGGAGTAGAAGGATTATCCCGAGGGTTATTAGTGTTGTTGAGTGGAAGTGGAACCAGATTGCTAGGCCGGATGTTATTAATAGAGCACCGACGGCTCCGGTTAGTGGTCATGGGCTTGGATCAACCATATGATATGCATGTGCTTGGTGGGCCATTAGACGTTTTCTTGCAGGTAGAGGCTTAGGAGTAGTACGAATACATAAGCTTGAATCATTGCTACTGCGACTTCTAGGAGTGTTAGGAGGAAGAGAACGGCGGCGGTTAAGATGGCTACTGTAGGTATTATTGGCAGTAGGACGAATACAGCTGTGGCGATGAGTTGAATTAATAAGTGGCCCGCAGTTAAATTGGCTGTAAGTCGAACGCCTAGGGCTAATGGGCGAATAAATAGGCTAATCGTCTCGATAATAATTAGTACGGGGATTAGGGGAATGGGCGTTCCTTCTGGTAGAAGATGTCCGAGGGCAACCGTTGGTTGGTTTCGCATTCCAATAATTACGGTGGCAAGTCATAGTGGCACAGCAAATCCTATATTTAGTGATAGTTGCGTTGTAGGTGTGAAAGTATACGGGAGAAGGCCTAATATATTGATGGTGATAAGGAATACTATTAATGAGGCTAATAGTAGTGCCCATTTATGTCCTCCTACATTTAAGGGCATTATTAATTGGTTAGTGAATCGGTTAATGAATCATGTTTGGAGGGTGATAAGTCGATTGTTGATTCACCGGGATGGTGGGGTTGGGAAAAGAAGTCATGGTAGTGCGATTGCAATAGCAATAAGTGGGATTCCTAGGAAGGATGGGCTTGCAAATTGATCGAAGAAGCTTGTTATCATGGTCAGTCTCAGGGTTCTGTTTTGTGTTTTTCTTCACTTATTGGGGTTGGTTCATTTGGTGTGGTGTGATTTAAGACTTTAGTTGGGATAATGGTGAGAAAGATGATTCATGAGAATACTAGAATTGCAAATCAGGGGTTGGGGTTTAATTGGGGCATTTCACTAGAGGTGGTCGGTAGGCACCAAACTTTGGCTTAAAAGGCCAACGCTTTGTCCAATAATTAGCTTTCTAGTGAGGCGTCTTCTAGTATTAATGAGGATCAGCTCTCGAAATGCTCTAGTGGGACTGCTTCGACTACAATGGGCATAAAGCTGTGGTTTGCCCCGCAGATTTCAGAACACTGTCCGTAAAATACACCTGGGCGTGAGGCAATGAAGGCAGTTTGGTTTAGTCGGCCTGGCACTGCGTCTATTTTTACACCTAGAGATGGAACGGCTCAGGAGTGTAATACGTCTTCGGCAGATACTAGGACACGAACTGGTGATTCTATGGGGACTACTATTCGGTGGTCTGTTTCTAGGAGTCGGAATTGACCGGGTGTAAGGTCCTGGGTTGGGATTATGTAGGAGTCGAAGCCGAGATCTTCGTAATCTGTGTACTCATAGCTTCAGTATCACTGATGTCCTATGGCCTTAATTGTTAGGTGGGGGTCATTGATTTCGTCTATAAGGTATAGAATTCGAAGGGATGGCAGAGCAATCAAAACTAGAATGACAGCTGGTAAAATAGTTCATACGATTTCGATTTCTTGAGAGTCTAAGATGTATTTGTTGGTAAGTTTGGTTGAAACCATTGCAATAATAATATAAAGTACTAGAGTACTGATTAAGAATACGATTATTAGGGCGTGGTCATGGAAGTGAAGAAGTTCTTCTATAACGGGTGATGCCGCGTCTTGGAATCCTAGTTGCGTGGGATGTGCCATTAAGCCTTGAGCTTAAGACATACAGGGGTTTAACCTGCAATTTCACCTCGACAAGGTGATGTAATTTGCGTATTTTACTAATGTCTTAGAAGAAAGTGACAGAGTGGTTATGTGACTGGCTTGAAACCAGTATACGGGGGTTCAATTCCTTCCTTTCTCGTTAGTTTGATTGAACTTGAACGAATGCGGGTTCTTCAAATGTGTGGTATGGTGGAGGGCAGCCATGAAGTCATTCTACATTTGTTATAGTTAATTCTACTGAGGATACTTCTCGTTTAGCGGCGAAGGCTTCTCATAGAATAAATAGGAATATAATTACTGCTACTAAGGAGATAAGTGACCCAATGGATGATACTGTATTTCACAGAGCGTAGGCGTCTGGGTAGTCAGAGTATCGTCGTGGCATTCCTGCTAGGCCTAGGAAGTGTTGTGGGAAGAATGTAAGGTTGACACCGATGAATATTACTCCGAAGTGGATTTTTGTTCAGGTGTCATTTAAAGTGTATCCTGTAAATAGGGGGAATCAGTGAACAAAGGCTGCCATAATGGCAAATACAGCACCCATTGATAGTACATAGTGGAAGTGTGCGACTACGTAGTATGTGTCGTGAAGGACGATGTCGAGTGATGAGTTGGCTAGGACAATTCCTGTCAATCCACCCACGGTGAAGAGGAAAATGAATCCAAGGGCTCATAGTATGGGTGTTTCTCATTTGATAGATCCTCCGTGAAGTGTGGCTAATCAGCTAAATACTTTTACGCCTGTTGGAATGGCAATAATTATTGTTGCGGATGTAAAGTATGCACGAGTGTCTACGTCCATTCCAACAGTGAACATGTGGTGGGCTCATACAATAAATCCTAGGAGACCGATAGCTATTATGGCCCAGACCATTCCTATATAGCCGAATGGTTCTTTTTTGCCTGCATAGTAGGCTACGACGTGTGAAATGATCCCAAATCCGGGTAAAATGAGAATGTAAACTTCAGGGTGGCCGAAGAACCAGAATAGGTGTTGATATAGGATTGGGTCTCCTCCTCCTGCTGGGTCAAAGAATGTGGTATTTAGATTTCGGTCTGTAAGAAGCATAGTAATTCCGGCGGCTAGGACTGGTAGAGATAAGAGAAGAAGTACGGCTGTTACAAGTACGGCTCAAACAAACAGGGGTGTTTGGTATTGAGAGATGGCTGGTGGTTTCATATTAATAGTTGTGGTGATGAAGTTAATTGCACCTAAAATTGATGATACACCTGCTAGGTGGAGCGAGAAAATTGTTAGGTCTACGGATGCTCCTGCGTGGGCAAGATTGCCTGCGAGTGGCGGGTATACTGTTCACCCTGTCCCAGCCCCGGCTTCGACACCAGAGGAGGCTAGTAGTAGAAGGAAAGAGGGGGGTAGAAGTCAGAAACTTATGTTATTTATTCGTGGGAATGCCATATCAGGCGCTCCGATTATTAGCGGCACGAGTCAGTTTCCAAACCCTCCGATTAGAATTGGTATTACTATAAAGAAAATTATTACGAAGGCATGGGCAGTGACAATAACATTATAAATTTGGTCGTCGCCCAGAAGTGATCCAGGTTGGCTTAGTTCGGCTCGAATGAGAAGGCTTAGAGCGGTTCCCACTATTCCGGCTCAGGCACCAAATACAAGATAAAGGGTACCAATGTCTTTGTGGTTTGTAGAAAAGAATCAGCGTGTAATTGCCACAGGTAGGGTAGCCGAGTGCTTAGGCGGCGGGTTGTAGCCCCGAAGACAGAGGTTTGAGTCCTCTCCTTATCATCAGCCCCGTGGTGAAGAAGCATGCTGGATTGCAAATCCAGAGACGTAGATTAGTAGTCTGCCGGGGCTTTTCCCGCCTTACTAGGCCATAGGCGGGAAAAGTAGATGGATGCTCGCTGGCTTGAGCGCTTAGCTGTTAACTAAGAGTTTGTAGGATCGAGGCCTTCCCATCTAGTAAGGCCTTAGTTTAATAAAAACATTTGATTTGCAATCAGAAAATGCAAGATAGACTCTTGTAGGTCTTATCAGGGACTAGAAGATTTTCACTTCTACTTAGAGCTTTGAAGGCTCTTGGTCTGATGTTATCCTAAGTCCCTAGGTGGCTAGTATTAGAATAGCTGGGGTTATCGGTAAAAGTCCTAGGGCAATTGTAGTAGATAAGGTGAGTGGGAGGGAGGATTGGGTTGTTTGGGTTCGTCAGGGGGTGATTGAATTGATTGTATTAGGGGAGATTGTTAGTGTTATTGCATAACAGAGGCGTAGGTAGAAATAGAGACTTAGTAGGGCAGCTAGGGCTATAATTGTAGCGGTGATTGGAAGATTTTGTTTTGCCAGTTCTTGCAGGATTAGTCATTTTGGCATAAATCCTGTTAGTGGGGGTAAGCCTCCTAGTGATAGTAGTACTAGGGCCGTGGTTGTTGTTAGGACTGGACTTTTTGATCAGACTATTGAAAGAGTATTGATTTTTGTGGCGGATGATGTTTTTAGGGTGAGAAATGCTGCGGATGTCATAAAAATATATGTTCCTAGGGCAAGGAGGGTGAGTTGTGGGGCGTATTGGAGAATGATGATTATTCAGCCTATGTGTGCAATCGAGGAGTAGGCTAGGATTTTTCGTAGTTGGGTTTGGTTTAGACCCCCTCACCCCCCAACCAAGGTGGATATGATCCCTAGGGCAGTTAATAGTACGGGGTCCACGGCTTGGGCCGTTTGGATAATTAGGGCGAAGGGGGCAAGCTTTTGCCATGTTGATAAAATTAGGCCTGTTAGAAGATCTAGTCCTTGTAGGACTTCTGGTATTCAGAAGTGTATTGGTGCTAGTCCAATTTTAAGTGCTAGGGCAGTAATGATCATTGTGCTAGCAATAGGGTTTGATATGTTGTTTATGTCTCATTCTCCTGTGATTCAGGCGTTTGTTGTACTTGCAAATATGATTATTGCAGCTGCGGTGGCTTGGGTTAGGAAATATTTTGTGGTGGCTTCTACTGCGCGGGGGTGGTGGTGTTGTGCTATTAGAGGAATGATTGCCAGGGTATTAATTTCCAGTCCTATTCAGGCTAGTAGTCAGTGGGAGCTGGCAAAGGTTAAGGTGGTTCCTAATCCTAGGCTGGAGAGTAGGACTGCGAGTACGTAGGGGTTCATTGATGGAGGAGGGACTTTAACCGTCATGTTCGGGGTATGGGCCCGAAAGCTTGATTAGCTGACCCCATCTTAGAAAGTGGTGTAGAGGAAGCACTAAGAGTTTTGATCTCTTGGGCATGGGTTCGATCCCCTTCTTTCTAAGAACTGAGGGGATTTTAGCCCCTATAGGCCACTCTATCAAAGTGGTCCCTAGGCATTCGGGCACAGTTCCTGAATTATAGTTGTGGGGGAAGGCCTGCTAGTGCGATTGGCAGGGCGATGTGTCATAATACTAGGGCCAGTGTTAAGGGGAGGAAGTTTTTTCATACAAGATGTATTAGTTGATCATATCGGAATCGTGGGTATGAGGCTCGTACTCATAGGAATACGATGGATAGTAGTGCGGCTTTAGTCATAAGGCTAATTGTTGTTAACTCTGGGATGTGATGAATGTGTGATGTTCCTAGGAATAGTACGGCTGATAAGGTGTTTATTAATAGGATATTTGCATACTCGGCTAGGAAGAAGAGGGCGAAGGGCCCTCCTGCATATTCTACGTTAAAGCCTGAGACTAATTCTGATTCTCCTTCTGTTAGGTCGAATGGTGCTCGATTTGTTTCTGCTAAGGTTGAGATATATCATATTGCGGCTAGTGGTCAGGCAGGAGCTAGTAATCAGATGCTTTCTTGGGCCGTGCTAAATGTTTGTAGGGTATAGCCCCCTGAGAAGATAATGACTGATAGAAGGATTAGTCCTAGGCTCACTTCATAGGAAATTGTTTGGGCCACGGCCCGTAGGGCTCCGATTAATGCGTATTTTGAATTTGATGCTCACCCTGATCCTAGAATGGAGTATACTGCGAGGCTTGATAGGGCCAGGATAAATAGGACTCCCAGGTTGAGGTCAATTACTGGATAGGGTATGGGCATGGGTGCTCATAGTGTTATGGCTAGGGTTAATGCAAGAATGGGGGTGGCTAGGAATAGAAATGGAGAGGATGTAGAGGGGCGGACTGGTTCTTTGATAAATAGTTTGACTCCATCGGCGATGGGCTGTAGAAGTCCGTATGGTCCGACTACATTTGGCCCTTTTCGTAGTTGCATGTATCCTAATACCTTACGTTCGATTAGAGTTAGGAAGGCTACTGCTAGTAGGACGGGCACAATATAGGCTAGGGGATTAATTAGGTGGTTTATTAGGGTGTTTAGCATGAACTGGGAAGAGGATTTGAACCTCTGGTATAAAGGGCTTAGGCCTTTCGCAATTTACCATGCTCTGCCACCCCAGTATGTCCTTATTTCGGGCGGTTGGGGTTTTGGCCCTCCCTTTATTTAATTTATTTGTTTTCATTAATTAGGGGTGGGGCGTGCTTTAAGTATAGGCCCCTCTTTTCCGATCCTTTCGTACTAGGAAAAGTAGCGTTACAGATAGAAACTGACCTGGATTGCTCCGGTCTGAACTCAGATCACGTAGGACTTTAATCGTTGAACAAACGAACCCTTAATAGCGGCTGCACCATTAGGATGTCCTGATCCAACATCGAGGTCGTAAACCCCCTCGTCGATATGGACTCTGGGAGAGGATTGCGCTGTTATCCCTAGGGTAACTTGGTTCGTTGATCGGTTCTATTGGCCGGATCATTTTTGGTCAGATGTTCTGTGGCTTAGAGATGTCTCTCTTGGTTTTAGGGGTTTGGCCCATTCCACTCGGAGGCTTGTTTTTCCTCCGCGGTCGCCCCAACCGAAGGTAAAATTTCATCTTCCACTAAGTTTTTGCTTTTTATTAAGTTGCTTAACGTGGTTGAATTTTGTACCTTAAGCTCCAAAGGGTCTTCTCGTCTTGTATCATTATACCCGCTTCTGCACGGATAGATCAATTTCACTGACTTGAAGGGGGAGACAGTTAAGCCCTCGTTTAGCCATTCATACAGGTCTCTATTTAAAAGACAAGTGATTGCGCTACCTTTGCACGGTCAAAATACCGCGGCCGTTGAACCCGTAGTCACTGGGCAGGCTGGACCTCCTATACTCAGTTTAGTCGCAGGAGGCGATGTTTTTGGTAAACAGGCGAGGCTTGTGTTTGCCGAGTTCCTTCCCTTTCTTTTAGTCTTTCCTTTAAAAATAGCACTCCAGTGTGGGGTTAACGATTGTTTAGTTGTGGGTTTTTCTTGGTTTTTCTGTTGTTCACATTACTCTCTTGGGTTGGGTTCGTTAATTTCCAGTGGTTTGTCCGATCTGGCTTACACTTGTGCTTGGAGAAGAGCAGGTCTTCTTGTTACTCATTTTAGCATAATTTCTTCCATGCGGGCATGGGTTAGCCTGATATTGTTAGGGGAATAAGATTTTTTATCAGTATAATAAACTTCTTTCTGTCTGAGCTTTAACGCTTTCTATTTAGATGGCTGCTTTTAGGCCCACTAAAACAGTGTGTTTTATATATTATGATCTTTATCCTCCTGTGAAGGTTGTATCCTTTGTTAGAGGGGCTGTACCCCCTTTAACTAACTCTCGTATATTTCCCTCATTGTCTTAATGTTGTATTTTTTGATTTGGGGCGTACGAGGCTGAACTTCTATCCATTTCTCAGGCAACCAGCTATCACCAGGTTCGGTAGGTCTGTCACTTCTACCCGGAGCTCTTCCCACTCTTTTGCCACAGAGACGGGTTAGCCCTAAATTTAAATAGGCTGTCTCGGGGTAGCTCACCTGGTTTCGGGGTTTCAAACTAAAGGTCTCTTTGCTTGATGGTGCTGGCTAAATCATGATGCAAAAGGTACAAGGTTTAGTCTTTGTTTTTTAGTGCTTATATGGGTTGTTTCATTTCTCTTTCAGCTTTCCCTTGCGGTACTTTTTCTATCGCTTTAGGTTGAACCTTTTCTGTCTCCCATACTCAGGTAAAAAAATGGTTTAGTTTATGGTGTTAGGTCATGTTTTGTTATTAACATTGTTGGGTTATATTGGTGGTTAAGCTAGCTGTTTGGCTCAGGGTGATCCAACTTGCATGGATGTCTTCTCGGTGTAAGTGAGATGCTTGACTAACTCAGCCACGCCCTGGGTTTAATCCAAGTGCACCTTCCGGTACACTTACCATGTTACGACTTGCCTCCCCTTGTCAGTGCTCTGGTGTTAAGTATCTTTGTTGCGTTTTGACAGGGGAGAGTGACGGGCGGTGTGTACGCGCCTCAGAGCCGGGTTCAAAAGGACACTCTGCTTCCTTTTTACTACTAAATCCTCCTTCAAGCACTATTTCATGTTGCATGTTCGTAGTGTTCTGTGATAGAAAATGTAGCCCATTTCTTCCCACTTCGTACGCTACACCTCGACCTGACGTTCTGGGTTGTGCCCATTTTGCTTACTTTTATTACCTTCACAGGGTAAGCTGACGACGGCGGTATATAGGCTGGGATGGCTAGAAGTGGTGAGGTTTAACGGGGGTTATCGGTTCTAGAACAGGCTCCTCTAGGGGGGTCTGAGGCACCGTCAGGTCCTTTGGGTTTCAAGCTGATGCTCGTAGTACCCGGGCGGACATCTAATTGTAGTTGGATGTCTAGGTTTATGGCTGAGCATAGTGGGGTATCTAATCCCAGTTTGTTTCTCAGCTTTCGTGGGGTCAGGTGGGCTTTGTTAAAGCTGCTTTCGTATGATTGGGCTTCGGACACCTAGAAGCGTATGACGGCCAAAGGGCCATTTGGCTTTAAAAAACTCTTGCTCTCCTTAACCACCCTTTACGCCGTGGTGTTATCAACTAGGGCCTCTCGTTTAACCGCGGTGGCTGGCACGAGTTTTACCGGCCCTCTTAGCCCTGACTGAGTCAAGTTTTCACTTATGGCTTAATGTTTATCACTGCTGAATTCCCTTGGGGGTGTGGCTTGGCCAGGCGTCTTGGGCTAAAATTTGTGCCTGATGCCCGCTCCTCGTCCCCGGGCGGGGGATTGAGGGCATACTCACGGGACTGCGGAGACTTGCATGTGTAAGTCGGGTAAGAGCTGATAATAAGGTCGGGACCATGCCTTTATGCATGCGGAGCTTCTCAGGGCTCATCTTAACATCTTCAGTGTTATGCTTTGTATTAAGCTACGCTAGC